GCAATTGAAACCATACGGAAAAATAACATTGCCATAAATTAACAAAATAATATTTCCATTTATTCATCAGAAGCGGCGTATCCTTTGTTGCCAAAATGCATTTTCCGTGATATCTAACATAATGTAGGAAAGGATCCTTGAGCAACCCTAAGATCGCCGGAAAATTATTAACAAAGACTTTTAAAAAATATTGTATTTTTCCATAGAATAAAATTCGCTCAAAAACAACTTCATAAGATGTCGATCGTAAATGAGAAGACCGCTTGCGTAGAAAAAAAAAGATGGATTCGTATTCACATACATGAGAATTATATAAGAACAAGAAAAATCTTGGATTCAAAATTGATTTTTTTTTAATATCAAAATTCTTCAAATTGCAATACTCGTATAGACAGAACCGAAAAAAATGCAAAGAAGAGGCATCTTTTACCCGGTAACGTAGGGTTTGAACCAAGATTTCTAGATGAATGGGGTAAGGTATTAGTACATCTAATACATAATTAAAATATGAGAATTTGTCTTCTAAAAAGGGAAATATTGAATGAATTGATTGTAAATTAGAAGATTTTTTTAAATTTTTTCCTTCGAAAGAGGATCCCAATCTTAGGGAAAATGGAATTTCTACAATCACTGCAAATAAAACAGATATCATTTGATAATAGAAAAGATTTGTATGCCCCATATTTTTGTTCAAATCCTTAGTGGGAATAATCAAACTATTCTGTTCGTACATTCGCAAAATTAAGCGTTTCACAATTAGTGAACTATATTTTTTGTCATAATCCGCATTTTCCAAGAAAATAGAGCGATTTCTATTTAATCTATTTAAACCGTGATCATAAGCAAGTACATAAATATACTCCCGAAAAAAAAGTGGATATAGAAAACTCTGTTGCCGAGCCCCATCGAACTCTAAATATCCTTGAAATTTCTCCATTTGAATTGAAATTCTATTTGAACTAAAAGTAAAGTCTTTATTTTCTTGAGTTCTGAAATGACACATAGTGCGATACAGTCAAAATAAGGTATTAGATTACGAAAGCAATAAATACCTCATAAACAGGTAGACTGCTAATCGGATTCTCTATCTTTAATAGGTTTCTGTTCGTTATATTATAGAATAACAAAACAAGATGATTAGAAATCCTTTATTTTTTTAACCTAATCGCTCTTTTGATTTTGGAAATATATATATATATATTTTTATCAATATACTGCTTCTTTTACACATCCATCTCCAACCTAACCCAAACGGACTAGGGAAAAAATAATTAGGACTCATGAAAAAATTGATAATAACACGCAAGAAAAAAATTCCTTCCCATACCCGTCTTAGGCACTAATCTATAATTAACATTTAATTAGATCGGGTAATTTTTCAAATTACGAATGGAAGCTCGTTTCTTTTTTTTCCTAGAATCAGGAAAACTGGTTTTTTTATCCATCCATTTATATTTATTCACTCGACCCAAATTGGAATTCTTTTTTTTTTTTTTGTCGACACCGAAAACAAGATTGTACCGATCAGAAAAGCAAAAAAAAATGTTATCTGAATTCTCCCTTGATACGACATGCTATTTTTTCCATTCATTCCTTTCAGGATCAGTCGTGGTCTTACAAACTCTACCGAAGATCTGGACGAATCCTTTTCTTCATACAAATGTGTAAAAGATGCTAGTCGCACTTAAAAGCCGAGTACTCTACCGTTGAGTTAGCAACCCCAAAAAATAAAAAACAAAAGTACTGCAAATATGTAGATACAACCAGAATAAAGAAAAAAACAAAATCCAGTAATGTGTGCGTCAGGGATAAATAGATCTATTTATCTATGAGAGAATTATATTTGGTCGATACACTGTTGTCAATATGATTGTGAATTTTTAATATAGCGAAAAGAATAGAAAAAATAAATAAAAAAGTTTAACCCCGTGGTTTGTTAGTTCAGACAATGAATGAAAACTAAGCGGGGTAGGGTAATCTCAAATCTTTTTATACTTTTTTAGACCCATTTTTTATGAATAATGAATAAATTATTCATATAATAATATATATAGATTTAGAAAGTAATATAATAATATATATATTAATTTGATTCAGCATTAATATATTCTTTTATATACAGTATTATTTTCTATACAAAAAAATTTTGTATTTATACAAAAATGAGAATTTATCTAGATCAAAAATTATTTTCATAATTTTTTTATGATTATAAAACATGGTAGTTGTTAGCAGGGTCTTTTTGAGTTTTTGTACCTTAGGAAGAATATTAATAATAAATCGAAATTTTAATAAATCAAAATAAAGAGGAGGAAAGAAAAGAGTAGATAAAATTTGATACCAAGCTATATATGAGTCTTTCACATCCTCTTTTTGATATTTCATTAATTCAATTTCGTTTTAGTAAGACTTAATTCCGTAAAAATCCCTGCCTTCTTCGAAATATCATGAACTGTTCTTGTTGGTTGAGCGCCCTTTTTAAGGAAATCGAGAATAGCAGGAAGATTTAAATAAGTTTGATTAGTTATCGGATCATAAAAACCCACTTTCCGAAGATCTCTTCCTTCTCTTCGGGATCGAACATCAATTGCAACGATTCGATAAACAGCTCATTGGGATAGATGTATATGAATAATACCCCCCCCCTAGAAACGTATAAGAGGCTTTGGCCTCGTACGGCTCGAGAAAAAAATTCAATGAGTAGAAGTTAACTCTCTGTATAAAATACAAATATTAAATAGATTAATAAAAATATTAAATCAATTAGCCAATATTGAAACCCTAAATATTTTTTTCATAAAAAGCGTTCGGAACATTCGTACTCTCGTAACTCAAGTTAAAGTTAAATAACTCTCAAATATCTCAACAGAGAATCCTTAAGTACTCTTTTTATTGAGTAGTCTCTAACCCTTTTTTTTGTTTGTCTCATTTTTTAGAATCAATTTTGATTCTTCATTCTGATCTAGTTGTTCAAACAATTGAAAAATGGATTTCCTTGTTTCAGGATTCTTTATCCTTACTTTGAATCTTTGGGTTTAGACATGACTTCGGTGATCTTGAATCGTTTTATTAAAAAAGGGCAGCAACAAGCCCCTTATTTTATTTATGATTTCTTTTCTTTCTATCAAAGAATCATACAAACGCTTGATTCACGCACAATAGACTTTTGATTCAAAGAATTTTATAATTTTAAGAAAATGTCCTTTTCCATTGTAAAATTACTTGAAAGGGCTTTTTTTCAATATAAAAATAAAAAGACTTACGAAGTTGTTCCAACTTATTGATTCGCACTAACCCTAGATCCTTACTCCTGCGAAAGGAATAAAACCTTTCTATTCTCCTCGAGCTCCATCCTGTACTCTTTTTTATATTCAACAAAAGGTATAGGACTCTAGTAAAATAGAACACAAAATGTCGAGCCAAGAGCACCTATATTTCTAATATAAAAGGTGGCGGATCAAAAAATCCACAGCAGATCATGTCCTTCAATTCAAGTCGCACGTTGCTTTCTACCACATCGTTTTAAACGAAGTTTTACCATAACATTCCTCTAGTTTGTGTAATTGATTCAATGATGGAATCATGAATAGTCATAGTTCAGGCAGTATATCGTAATCTATACTTTTTCTTTCTCTATGAATGGAATAGTGAATCTACACGTAAAAGGTTCAGTCAGAATTCAAATGAATCCCATATTCAATTTATATATGTCAAATCCAAATTTGATTTGAATAGCAATATATATTTATATATATAAATATATATAAATTTATATTTATATATATAAATTCTTAGAATCTATGGTTCTACCTTACTTACCTACATCGCACCCAAATAAAAAAAAGCAAATAGATTTTTTTTTATTCGGTTGAAATGATCAAAAATAAGTTGATTCTTCTTTTCATTTCAATATTTTATTCTTAAAAAATATTGGATTTTTAAACAGAAAGAGAAAGATGGTGTACAACGGCAATAGAAGATTGATTCCGTAATGACTGGACTCTGGGACGGAAGGATTCGAACCTCCGAATAGCGGGACCAAAACCCGTTGCCTTACCGCTTGGCTACGCCCCATTTCTATTTTTATTCAAGACTACTAAAAGAGTAATATTGCTATTGGTTGTTCGTCAATTCAATTTCAGCCCAAATTAAATATAGATTCCATTGGTGCTATAGTTTTGACACGTGTAGATAGCAAATCAAACTTACTTTATTGATCATTACATAGAATTCAATTAAGATATTGTATGAAAATATTATTTCTTTCATTCTCATAAGAGAATGAAAGGATTTTTGATTGAGTTAAGTTCAACAAAGTCTTTTTAGACTATCTTTATTTTTTTCCTTATATAAATATTAATAACTCAATCAAAATTAAATTATCCACAAGAACACCAATTTTTGTTATGCTTAATATATTTAATTTGATCTGTATTTGTTTTAATTCTGCCCTTTTTTCAAGCACTTTTTTAGTCGCCAAATTGCCGGAGGCTTACGCCTTTTTGAATCCAATCGTAGATGTTATGCCCGTAATACCTCTTTTCTTTCTTCTCTTAGCCTTTGTTTGGCAAGCAGCTGTAAGTTTTCGATGAAATTCTTAATACTGTCTTAGAAAAATTTACGATTTTGATTCTTCCAACAATTCAAAAGATCAAAAAATCTTGCCGTAGGAACGAACTCTCAATTCAAACATTGAATTTTTTTTGTAGCCATACTAAATCTGGATCATTCTATTTACTCAGTTTTATCCTCTTTTCCCTAAATGAAAGAACCTAATTAGATTCGAGTTCACAAAAAAAATATCTAGATATTTGGTATAAAAATAGAGAATCTATTCTCTTTTTTTTTTTTTTAAAAAAAGTAAGATCTTGGAGATTGTGTAATGCTTACTCTCAAACTTTTTGTATACACTGTAGTTATATTCTTTGTCTCTCTCTTCATATTTGGATTCCTATCTAATGATCCAGGACGTAATCCGGGACGTGAAGAATAAGTTTTTTATTACTTTATGTAATTAGTGGAAATGCGCGAATTTTATTAGGATTTTAGCTATTACACATCATCAAAAAGAGAAAGGGAAAGAGAGGGATTCGAACCCTCGGTACGATTAACTCATACAATGGATTAGCAATCCAACGCTTTAGTCCACTCAGCCATCTCTCCTAATTGAAAAGGGATACTTATTAGGTTCCATTAGACAAAAAAAAGGCTTAAAAAAGAACCTTCTCCACTTTATTCTTAAAAAAGCTTTACTTTTTTTTTATAGATTATTCTTTATATTACTTTCTATTATATATATATTTTGATTTTATATCTTTTATTATATATATATAATTTCTTTTTTATTATATAAATATATTTATAGATAAATATATTTATCATCTATTTATATATAATAAATAGATATATATTACTATATATATAACTTTTTTTATAGAACTTTCTTAGTAATTCTATTTACATAAAAAATGGAGATAAAGATTAGATAAAGAAAAGGCTCGAACTCGAAAGAGAAATAACTAAAATCACAAAAATAGAAATAGAGAATCCTTTTTTGATTTTGTCTCATCCAAACACAAATAAAAGATCTTTTATTTTTTTTTATAGCCTGGCCTGGTCAGTCCCCAGCCGGGCCTTTTTTTGTTAAAGTTAAAAAGACCCATCCGATGGATTTTTAGATAACTAAGATCTGAAATAAAAAACAAAAAGGAATCCCGCTTTTACTAATTTTATTAAGTCTACGCTAGAATTTTCGAATTTTTTTTATTTCAGATTTTTTTATTACACTCCCGATTACTTTGTTCGACAAAAGGTTAATTTATATGCAATAATTTCATTGTAGCGGGTATAGTTTAGTGGTAAAAGTGTGATTCGTTCCTTTAACCCCTTAAATAGTTAAAGGGTCTCTCGGTTTGATTAATCCTTCCGATCAAAAACTTTATTTCTTAAAAGGATTTAGTCCTTTACCTTTCAATGAAAAATTCAAGGAAAATTATAGATTCTCGTAATTTGTATCCAAAGACTCTAATAAATTGTCAATTTGGATTATGAAATTCCGAAACATAATTTTTGAAGTGGATGACTATTTACAATTCAATAAGTATAACAAGAGGATCCATGGATAAAGCCAGAAAAGTTTCTTTCTAATCGTAACTAAATCTTCAGTTCTAGTTTTTGTTTGGTATAGAAAAAATTGAAGCAAAATAGCTATTAAACGAGAACTTTGGTTTACTAAAGACATCGACATATTATATTGTTTTAGCTCGGTGGAAACAAAATACTTTTCCTAAGGATTCCGTTAAATAGAAATAAAGAACGAAGTAACTAGAAAGATTGTTCGAGTTCTCCTTTTCTATCTTCTAGAAGGATCATCTATAAAGCAAAATTTTCTGTGAAAGCATCCAGATGGAAAAAAAGCTAACATAGATGTTATGGGTTGAATTTTGATTTCGTTCCCATCTTATTTTATTTGGGAATTTCTCCATCCATCATAAAGGAGCCGAATGAAACCAAAGTTTCATGTTCGGTTTTGAATTAGAGACGTTAAAAATATAAAACTGATCAATCGACGTCGACTAAAACCCTTAGCCTTCCAAGCTAACGATGCGGGTTCGATTCCCGCTACCCGCTCTAAATTATAAATTGCCCCTTTTTCAGAGACTTTTTTTCTCTATTAGAATTGTCTAATAGCAATTGTGTATTGAAGTGAATTCAATACACAATTGCTAAAAAGATTTCGCACATTCTTTTTTTTAACAATTGGGAAGTCAAAAAAAGCGAAAAGCGTCCATTGTCTAATGGATAGGACATAGGTCTTCTAAACCTTTGGTATAGGTTCAAATCCTATTGGACGCAATATCAATATAGATATAAATATATTGATATTTATCTATTATTTCCATTTCTATATAGAATATATTTTTTTTCTATTTAGAAAAAAAGATAAAAAAGAAATAGAATGAGAAAGCAATTCTGAATGTTTTAAGATTTAATATTAAACAGATATTTAGTTATATACTTCTTTCTATTATATATATACTTAACTTATATACTTCTATTTTTATAATTTCTCCTGAAGTAGAAAACGTTCCAGTTGCTCTTGAATACCTTCTTTCAAAAAGCTTTCTGCTTCAGCGGTTAATGTCTTGGTAGAGGATATTATTTCTTGTAACTGAGGTTTATTCGTTTTTAAATAAGTGCGTAGCTGAACGAGAAATTTTCTTACTTGTCCAATTTCTAATCCATCCAGATAACCATTTGTTCCGGTATAAATGGTCATTATCTGTTCTTCCACTGTGAGAGGGGCTGATTGGGATTGTTTCAGTAACTCACGCAATCGTTGACCTCTTGCCAATTGATTCTGAGTAGCTTTATCGAGATCAGAAGAAAATTGGGCAAAGGCTTCTAATTCAGCAAATTGAGCCAATTCCAATTTTAATTTTCCAGCTACCTGTTTCATAGCTTTAATTTGAGCGGCGGATCCTACTCTCGAGACAGAAA